GTAAGGTGGGGGACTGCAAATCCTTTTTCCCCAGTTCAAATCTGGGTGTCGCCTGATTAACAAAAGACAAGATTCGAAATCCCGTATTCTGCTTTGTTGGTATAACTCACCGAACTTTTCTCAGCAAAACACACGTAGGAAAAAGACTCTGGGGGCTTTCTTGATTCTAAACAGCTGGGGTTATGTTCTTTAAGTAAATCGTAGCATCTAGGATTCAAGGGAAGATTCTAGTAGTGGAAAGGCTATCATATCAAATCAAGAGTTACGGATCTCTTTCCACTACTAATGTAGTGTCTACTTATTGGGTCTTGAATTAAATTGGATAGCCAAAAGGGGAATCGAATTAATAGTTATAGAAATAGAAGGGGCAGAAGATACTTTGTATACAAAGTATACAGACTCATGACAGTCTCTGAGTGCACGGGCATTCAATCAATATTCGATTAGATAGATAATTAAGACTTTTACTTAATGATAATGAAGGGCCACAAAAAAGAGAAATGGTCTTATTATTCCTACATATTAGTAGCATTCCCTTTGAGACTTCCAAAGAAAAGCGTGACTGCGTATCTTGTTTAATGTTTCCCGACTCCACTAGAAATCATATAAGAACTTGTTAGAAGTGGATTTATGGGAGTCTTTCAGCAAAGGTCTTGGGTCAGAATCCTTTTTTGACTCTGCACCTGTGATTCCATTATTATTAGTAAACAATAATGGAATAATTCCTTCATATTCATAGAGATAGGGGACATAATTCACATGGATATAGTAAGTCTCGCTTGGGCTGCTTTAATGGTAGTCTTTACATTTTCCCTTTCACTCGTAGTATGGGGAAGAAGTGGACTCTAGAGATACTACTAATTAAGTTGGAGAATCAAACTGTATCACTTTTTTATAGTTATAGAGTTTTTCTATTCTAGATCGTTCTGCAAAGCCTTTTTAATTATTTAATATATTTCATTTTGAATTCATTAATTTAATTCCATTTCGAAATAATTAATAATTAATAAAATATCTTTATTCGAAAAAGAAGTTACCATAGAATCCTTGGAATTTGTCAACCGACTCAATCAAATTATCTTCATTTCGGAATTCTATTTTCGGAGATGCTAAAAAAACGAAAGTAATCTTTCTTTTTTTAATGGATACCCGGATTCTTATTGAAAATAATAAGATATGATTCCATTTGTTTTTATTGTAATTAAAAGGAAGAAAAGCAAAGAGAAAAGAAAGATAATCTTAAATATATAGAGTTTTTCTATTCTAGATTTCTGCAAATTTTATTTATTATATATTTTATTTAGAATTCATTAATTTAATTCCATTTCGAAATGGAATTAATAATTAATAAAAATATCTTTATTTCGAAATCCGAAGAAGTTACCATAGAACTCCTTGGATCATCTGTCAACCGCTCAATCAATTACTTTTTCGGAATGCTAAAAAAAAAATTACTTTATTTCGATCCGAAGAAGTTCCATGAACTTGATCATCTGTCAGTAATTTATTCATAATTTTGGAATGCTAAAAAAACGAAAGTAATCTTTCTTTTTTTAATGGATACCCGGATTCTTATTGAAAATAATAAGAGATCTAGAGATTAGAAAATCGTAAGAGTTGCCTTTCGATTATTTCAGATTGATTGGAATTAACAAAAATCAAATAGATGAAGCAAAGAAATCGAATTGAGATACTATTTACATTAGATATATTTAATTGATATTAACACGTAGAAAGATACATATACATATTGTAGATTGATCTTGTAGATTGATCCCTATTCGGTGTGTATCTTTCTACATTCCAATAATCAAAGTAGATAGTATGGTAGAAAGATTCATATATGAATCTTTCTACCATACTATCTACTATTGGATCTCATAGGTTACTGTTGATTCTAGTCCGTTCATTTCATTTAAGACGTGAGTGAAATTGGAATTTTTTTCTTAAATCATTGATAAGAACTAAGAAGTCAAGTTTCATTCAAATTAATCACTTTGGCTAACCGTTTTTACGTATATTATAAGCAAAAAAGCAGTAGGAACTAGAATGAACAGTGCAGTAGCAATAAATGCGAGAATGTTTACTTCCATAATCTCATCGTTTCGTTTTTTTTACTTCGCAATAACTCGGGATTTAATCCCATAGAGATGATAAACCTTTCGTTTGTAAATTCAATGGGATGAATTCCATTTCGATGATATCGAATCGGATCCATATCATGAATAACAATATCTGAGCTATTAACTCGATTCATCGTCGAGAATTGAATAGTATAACATAAGCGGATCCTTTATCCACACACCGAATACAAACCTAATTCAATCAAAAGAATTCCTTTCGTTTATACTTTAAATAAAAACTTTCTTTTGATTTATCATTCTTTCTCGTTCTGTCTTTTCTATAACCTACCGCCTTCCTTGTACAACCATCTAAGGGCTTTCCACTTCCATTGTTTACAAATGATTTACAAATAAACCCAAACAAAGAATCGAAACGAAATAGAAAAAAAAAGAAAGATAACATTGGGAATGAAATTCTACCATTTGTACCCAGTTTAACAGAAAATGGAGAGATATATTGATGTATTTTTTTTATTGGATTTGGATCCGTCGGGACTGACGGGGCTCGAACCCGCAGCTTCCGCCTTGACAGGGCGGTGCTCTGACCAATTGAACTACAATCCCCCCCGAAATAAAATGTACAGCATACATATTCTTATGATTTCATTCAAACCATTTTTATTTAGATTAAAATCACCGCCTTTTACGTGTTTTAATAGAGACGCAGGTGATATATTGATATCCACATGGATATACACTTTCGTGAGAGCAGCACGGATTACTAGTAATCCTTTCATTATTGCCAAATCGATTGATAATCCATACATGAAAAAAGGTCTTTTTTTTTGTCTTTACTTTATTAATATAAATATATTTTTTTCTTTCTACTTTATACCTGATATGAATCTAGATCGTTAGCAAGATCAGAATTTATGGGAACAAAGAAAAAAATAAATAGAGGGAGGGATATATCAGAAAATTTGACTTTTTTTATTCTTTCTTATATGCTTATATGGAATTTCTGGAAAGCAAAGGGGGGTTATATCATTTCATGGTGGATCAGCGAATTTTTGGGCCGAGCTGGATTTGAACCAGCGTAGACATATTGTCAACGAATTTACAGTCCGTCCCCATTAACCGCTCGGGCATCGACCCAGGAAGAAAAAATTCTAGGCTTATTGATAATCCCCGATCAACTTCCTTTCGTAATACCCTACCCCCAGGGGAAGTCGAATCCCCGCTGCCTCCTTGAAAGAGAGATGTCCTGAACCACTAGACGATGGGGGCATACTTGCCCGACCGCCATCATACTATGCTCATAGTATGAACAGTTTTTTGAAATTGTCAATATAATTAATGGAATGGTATGACTAGATCAGAAGGACCTTTCCGTCTTTTCGGATTCATCCCATAGCATTTTTTGATTCGTCATTTCGACTTATGAATCACTCATTCGAATCTCCATTATATTCATATTCTAGAATAGTAGAATAATAATAAAAATAGGACGAAGTAGAGGACTTTTTGAGAAGTGATTAGTCTGACATAAAAGAAGGTTAAACTTCATTTCGTCCACTTTCATTCATTGATTCACTCCTTGTTAAGATGAGATAGACGTATCTCTATATCACACTAAACCAGGAAATTAACAAATGAGAAATCTGAAAATCTGGTAATGAGCATCAACAAGTTATCGAAAATGAGTTTTTTTTCTCTAACAATTTTGTTCAGGGGACAAACCGAATCTCTTTATCACATGCTTCAATGAAATGTCTTGGATCTATGTCGAATTAGTAGGTACATGTATCAATCAAATGAATTTCGTTCCGTTCTGATGGGGGTCACAAGTCAATTCCATTAGGGTTGGTCTTGAAACAATTTATTTCATTGATATTTATCAAATCCAATATCAATAAACCAAATTTACCCTATACTTAATACTCCTTAAGGAAATAAAAAACTTATCGTTACCTGATGAGCCACTAACCACTAGGGGTCTACTGTATATACTTATAATATATATACATAGATAGATAGATCTATCCTATCTGCCCAGTGACTCATTCAGTAATTGAATCAAAAGGCCCTTTTAACTCAGTGGTAGAGTAACGCCATGGTAAGGCGTAAGTCATCGGTTCAAATCCGATAAGGGGCTTTTTTGCGCCCTTTTCATAAAAAAACGCAAGTGGTAATATTCATATTTAACATATTGAAACGAAGAATAGAGATATTGTTGATATTTTTTTGTAATAAAAAAAAGTAACCAACTGTATTGTAGAATAATGTAATTCTAAACTGTATAATTTAATGATAATAAGTTATCCTTATAATGAGTTCTATTGTGGTAATTAGAATAGTAATTCTAGTTATAAAAGAAAGTTGAACATTTGTTTATTATAATGATAAGTCGTCTCTTCAATCGCCAAATGTTTTTCTTTTCCATTATTCCAATCAAATCCATTGGAAAGATTAGAAATCAACAAAAGAAAAAGTAAGTGGACCTAACCCATTGAATCATGACTATATCCACTATTCTGATATTCAAATTGAAAATTCGATAGATATGAAATTGGAACAGTAGAGCTTTTTTTTTTATTTCATATTTCTTTGGACTCCACAAGAATCCGTCGATATTTCCGATTAATTCTTCTTGTTCCTAGACGTTCCATACGGAGAAAGGGTTTATTCCAAGTTAAAACACAAGAGATATTTCCAATATCTTTCTTTTTCTTTGATTCCCAAACACAACAAAAAGATCCATTTTGATTTCTATCGAATTTTTATCTATAGAAGATATATATAGATAGAAATCAGATCATGGCTATGGCTTCATGTATCAAATATTTTCATATCGATGCATACGAGCTTTTTGTTTTGTTCCAAAAATATGAGGAGAGTGGATGTGAAAAAGAAACTTTCATTTACAGTCTCCTATTA